TAGTAGTATCTTAGTTATTAACTGTTTATTATTAGCTATTCAGAACATAATAAATATGTTATAACATAATTAAATTATTACGAACATAGAAAATCAATATTATTTGAAATAATAGGACAAAACAAAAAGAGTATAACAATTAAAATTCTATTATTTTCACTTTACTTCTTATATATTATTTTATATTCAAATTTTTTTTTTCACATTAATATTAATTATATATATATCTTATTAGAATATATATATGAATTTTATATTTTTTATATCAATATCATCATTTTTTAATCATTTTTTTATCTTATTATATATATATTATCTTATAGCTTATATTTATAGAATTCAATTTTGAATATTATTAATATTCAAAAATAAAGGGGGGGATTATCATTTTTTTTTGAATAATGAATAAAATAAAAAATTCGATTACATTAAACAGTAATTTCAATTACAATATTCTTATACATTAAGATTAAATATCTATAATGTATTTATACCATTTATACATTAGAATTCTAAAAAATTGGATTTTCAAGGTAAATTCTATTATAGAATAGAATTCTAAATTCGATATTTTTATAGAATCTTTATTTCAGTAGAATTAGATAGAATCGAAAAGATATTCGAATTACTAAATGAATGTCTAATTCGAAATTAATAGAATGATTATTTATAGCCATTAGATTAGTTATAGCTATTCTAAATTAATAAATATATTCTTAATTGAATAAAAAAGATATTTCCATTTTCGTTTTTTTAGTTAGGTTTTTTTAGTTATGGTATCATAGTATAGGGTCTGGGTCTGTCCGCTCTAAGTAAAAAAGATAAAAAATGAAAGAAAGATAAAGGCCCAATCCAGATCATAATGAAAGATTCCCTTATTCTGATTCGGAAAGGTCAAAACAAAATCTAAGACTAAGAAAAAAAAAAAATCGACCGTTGAGTATTTCAAATTGCATGAAAAATTATAGAAGGAGGGGTATATAAAAAAGATATATATATGTGGTATATATCTATGTATATTGAATTGCGAATATAGAAATAATAAAATCATTTCAGATTCGACAAAATATGGGTATCCGATCCGATATAGATGAAAAAAAATAAGAAATGAAAAAAAAAAAGCATCCTAATGAGATCCTAATCTCAAAGAAAAAAGGGGGTATGGCGAAATTGGTAGACGCTACGGACTTAATTGGATTGAGCCTTGGTATGGAAACGTACCAAGTGATAACTTTCAAATTCAGAGAAACCCCGGAATTAACAATGGGCAATCCTGAGCCAAATCCCGTTTTCTGAAAGCAAAGAAAAGTTAAGAAAGCGAGAATAAAAAAAGGATAGGTGCAGAGACTCAATGGAAGCTGTTCTAACAAATGGGGTTGACGACATTTCCTTTCGTGTTAGGAAAGGAATCCTTCCATCGAAATTATATAAAGGATATATATATACGTATTTGTACTGAAATACTATTTCAATTGATTAATGAATACTCCAAATTTCTATTTGTGAATCAAATCAATTCCAAGTTGAAGAAATAATTTAATATTCACTGATCAAATCATTCACTCCATCATAGTCTGATAGATCTTTTGAAGAACTGATTAATCGGACGAGAATAAAGAGAGAGTCCCATTCTACATGTCAATACTGACAACAATGAAATTTATAGTAAGAGGAAAATCCGTCGACTTAAGAAATCGTGAGGGTTCAAGTCCCTCTATCCCCAAAAGGACCGCTTAACTCTATAATTCTTTTTACTATATGCTCTTTTTTAAAATTCGTTATGTGTTTTATTCTGTATATTTTTTCACAAATGGATCCTTTTTTTTTTTATTTCTTTTTCTGATCACAATCCCAAGTCTTAGAATATATTTGGAATATATAATATAATGATATATATGATACACGCACAATATTCTTTTTTTTTTATAAACGTACAAATGAGCATCTTATCCTTGAGGAACGAATTCTCATGTGAATGATTAATACTACATGATCATTACTCCTACTGAAATTTACAAAGTCTTATATTTTTTTTGTCGTCTTTTTTTTTTTTTAGTTGACATAGAGTCATTGACATATACTTAAGTAATCTCATAAAATTAAGATGATGCGTCAAGAATGGTCGGGATAGCTCAGCTGGTAGAGCAGAGGACTGAAAATCCTCGTGTCACCAGTTCAAATCTGGTTCCTGGCACATGATTAATTTGTACGAGTATCTATTCCCCATATTCATTAAAATGAAAATATGGGGAATAGATACGTATTTTTTTTATATCTCTATTTATTCTCTTCATCTCCTTTAATGTTACTTTCTTTTTAGCGGCAATATACGGCAATATAATGGATATTGATGTGTACGTTACATAGTTCATGATGCAGAACTTTTTGAGTTCATCTTATTGGCTTGGCTCATAGTAAAAGGTATCGTTCCAAATTCACAATCTGAATGAATCCTTACCCTAATTTTTTGAATCCCTGCATTGTGAATTTTGTTATCCAT